CCTTGAAAATCCATAGAGTCTTCTGACAAAAAATTCGGCACACTCCAAGATGTTCGATTTTTACATAAAAATGTATTCGCTCAAGAAGGACTCCAGAGGATATTAATCGTAAAAAAGAAGATTGTTTACAAGGAAACACTAATAGAAATTCATATTCATATATATATAAATTATATAAGAAACAAAATAGTCTTTTATTGTCTTTTGAAAATACGTAAATAGATTTATTCGGAATAATGAGATTATTCCAATTATAATATTCGTGGAGAAGGAACTGCAATAAATGTAAAGAGAGAACATCCTGGATCCAGGATTGAAGCATTTGGACCAAGATTTCCATATGGGCGGGATAGGGTATTAGTATATCGGACAGATAATTTAAATGCAATAATTTATCCTCTAAAAAAGGAAATATTGAATGACTAGATTGTAAATTGTGAGATTTTGGTATTTCTTTTTCTTCAAGGGAAGATATTAACTGCAGCGAAAATGGAATTTCTACAATGACTGCAAAACCTTCAGATAGAATCTGAGAAAAAAAATGAAAATAAAAATAATTGTTATGCCCAACAAATATATTTTGGTAAATATCATTAACCGAATAAATCCAATAATTTTTTTGATACATTCGAATAATTAAACGTTTCACAAGTACTGAACTAAATTTATTGTCATAACCCAAGGAGTTTTGGGGTTCATAAAAAATCGAACCATTTAACCCATGATCATAAGCAAATGCGTAAATATATTCTTGAAAGAGAAGTGGATATAGAAACTGTTGTTGCCGAGATCTATATTTTTCTAAATATCCTTGTAATTCTTCCATTTATATTTCCACGTGAAGCAGAGGTAGAAGGAACTTATTGAGTTATAAAATAACTGATACATAGTGCAATATGGTCAAAACAGAGTATTATGCATAATAAAGGATATTATGCATATATATATAATAGTAATAAAAAAGGATACCCTGTAAAGGAAAGAGGGAGTCCAATCAACAGGTTTTTTTACTCCCTTTTTTCTATCAAAAATGGTTTATCTTCGTTATAATTACAAGAGGATAATGACCCTTTTATTTTTGCAACCTGATTGCTCTTTTGATTTTGGAATTAATTATCTTTATCAGTATACTGTTTCTTTTACACATTCGTCTCTAACCCATAATAATGAATATTTAGGATCCATAAAAAAAAAAGAATCAATGGTCTCCTAACGGGAGACCCCATCCTTTCCCGTACCTGGCACTAATCCATTTTTAACGTCTAACTAGATCGGGTAATCATTTAATTCAAATTAAGAACATAAGCTCGTTTCTTTTTGGTTTATAAGAATTGGAATTGGAGCCATGAAGCTCTATCCATTTATTCACTAGACCAAACTATAAATTTTAATTTGTTTTGTCCACTTCCCTACAAAAAAATTGTAAGAATGTGAGTAAGGAGAAGTTCTTAATTTGACTTTCATTTCAATTTTCATTTTTTTTTCAATTATAATAAAATAAAATAAGAAATTTCGTATTTTATTATATTACGTATTACGACATGCTACTTTTTCCATTCATTACCTTTGAGGATCAGTCGTGGTCTTATAGACTCTACCAATAGTCTGGACGAATTTATTGCTTCATCCAAATGTGTAAAAGATCATAGTCGCACTTAAAAGCCGAGTACTCTACCGTTGAGTTAGCAACCCAACCCTTCAAAACAAAAGTTGGATATGTAGATACGATCGAAATAAAAAACCAATTGAATTAGACTGCACGACCCCATCAAAACATTGTAATCTTTCTTGTTGATTTATTGATCAATTATCAATTAGAAAATAAATAAAAAAAAAATGTATAGATTATAGTAAAAAGCACAAAATTCCTAATAGAAATGCCAAAATTCCGACGGACCAACTATTTATTTATACATTTTTTTTATTTAACCCAAGTTAAGGAACAAAAAAACATCTTCTATGACAGTAAACCCGGCAATACAAAACAAACCCGTCATTTCACTGAAGTGAATTGAAAACCAAATCCCATAATACAATATAGGATAGAATCGGGATAAAGAGATTTCTTTATCTACGATCAATTATATTTGTTCAATATAACATTGTCAATATCAATATAAATATGAATAGAATGGTGATAAAACGAATAAAAAACTGAAGTAAATCAAATAAAGATTTGTGTTGGATTGGCACAAACAAAAAAAAATATAAATAAATCAGAAATTTTTATAAAATAAGGAAGAGATAAAGACAGACAGGTTTATTCAATCAATAAAGGATAAACAAGATTAATTCCTTGTTTGTTGCTAGATTCCTATAACAAGGGGAAGTACATTTTAGTATGAATAGAGCAGGAAAAGAACAAATTATAGATAATAAATTGTAAGTAAATAATTACACTATATATATATAGTTATTTCTTCCTTCCCCCTTTTTTTCTTTATTTTGGTCTTTTTTCTTTTAATTAACTTTTCATTTTAACTAATTAACTTTAAACCGAACTCGAAATTTTTTCTTTAAATAAATCTGCTTTCCTAAAAATGTCATAAACAGTTCCTGTTGGTTGAGCACCTTTTTCAAGGAAATATAGAATAGCAGGAACGTTTGAATAAGTTTGATTATTTATCGGATCATAAAAACCCACTTTTCGAAGATCTCTCCCTTCTCTTCGGGATCGAACATCAATTGCAACGATTCGATAGATGGCTCATTGGGATAGATGCACATAAACAATCTCCCCCAGAAACGTATAAGAGGTTTTATCCTCATACGGCTCGAACTCGAGAAAAAAAAGATTGCATTCGTACTCATAACTCAAGTTGGGTAATTCTGACATAGTCCCAGGGGAATCCTTAGACATTTATTGAGCCGTCTCTAACCTCTTTTGTTTGTCTCATCTCGAGTCAATTATTCTGATCCCTTTCTTGAGACAATTGAAAATAGTGTTTCCTTGTTCCGGAATCCTTTATCTTTCCTTTGTAAAATCATTGGATTTAGACATTACTTCGGTGATCCTTACTCCTTTTCAAAAGGGCAGCAACATACCTTTTGTTTTTTGTTATTTTCTTCTATATAAATATTAATGGAATACCCATAGAAATAGAATACGAAGAATTTAGATACACTTTTTTATCAAAAAAAAAGTTTTTTTTTACTTGTTTCAAATTGAAACCTTTCCATTTTTTTTTATATTGATAATATATTTACAAAGTTGGTCTAACTTATTGATTGATTAGCACTAACCCTAGATTCTTCCCCTTGATAAATAAATCAATCTTTTCTACTCGAGCTCCATCACGTACTATCAATCTAATTTGTCTTAGATTCCTAATGGAACAGAACAAATTATGTCGAGACAAGAGCATCTTCATTTTTATGGAAAATGGTGGATGTAAAAATCCACAGCTGATCATGTCCTTCAAGTCGCACGTTGCTTTCTACCACATCGTTTCAAACGAAGTTTTACCATAACATTCCTATAATATGAAAATAAAATTCAATTGAATTTCAAACCACGATGAAATATGTGAAATATATTTCATATTAAATATATTTAATTTAATATGTGTAATCATGAATAATCATTGGCTCAACAAGCAGTATATAATAGTCCATACTTTCTACCTATAGATAGAAAAAGAAAAGTATTATATATATATTTTGCGGATCTGGGATAAGGATAAAGTTCAGTAAGGATCCAATTTATTTACCTCGATATTCTATCATATGAATAAAACATATTTATAAAAAAAAAACGTTTGCTAAAGACTCATTTACATCTCCAACAGATTGTTCCGGATGGTCAATCATGAAGGATATATAATATAACAAAAAAAACCATAAAACTCAAATTTATTAATTTTTAATTTTAATTTAATATGTTTAGTTTATAAAACTGGAGCAAAATCCATTATTAATCAAATAAACTCGTCCAATGACCCCCCAAAAAAAGGTCGTAAATTTCTGGAAACTATTGATTTATCATACTTTTTCAAGTACCAACCAAGAGTTCATAAAAAAATATTTAATATAATATTTAAAAATAAAAATATTATTAAACATATTACAATTATATAAAATAAATTATTATATATATATATTATGAGTATAGGACTTTAATTATGAGTATAGGACTTGACCTTGTTTATTTTATTGATATGATCATATGGATTTTTTATGGTTATATGGTATACGGATTTTTTTATATTTTGTTTTAGTTCGACAATTTTTCCATCAATTTCATAAAAAAGTTCAAGTACAAGTATATTTCATATACTAATTTCCTCCAATCCTTACCTTACATTACATGGATTTACAAACATGTATTTCCAATAATTTTTATTTGAGGAATCTAAGCTAAGATATAAGATAGAAAGAAATGGAATTCTGACAATTCTCCTATTTTGTTACCATACCACAGCTTTAGAGGTTTTCTAAGACTGATGATGAAACTGATGAAATTAGTAACAAAAACTCACTACTCTTTACTATCATCTCCACATAGAAAAATGTGGATACCTATTTTTTACTTTAGGCTTTGTGTGGAAAGGAAGAAGGATGCCTTTGTTTCACGCTGAAATTCAGAATGCATCATGTGATAATTCACATTTGATGAATATAACATAGTACGAGCATATTCTGAATGTGAATGATAAAACCAAAAAATAATTTTTATTTTAAATGAAAAAAAAATACATTCTAAGAATTCAGAACAACTTTTTGTTCTCTTAAATATTTTTTTGTTTTATGTGGGATTTTTATGTGGGATACAGTATGATCCTATCTTATGTTTCTGATAGATGGGATCTGGGACGGAAGGATTCGAACCTCCGAGTAACGGGACCAAAACCCGCTGCCTTACCGCTTGGCCACGCCCCATTTTTATCCTTTGGCACTAGTAAAGACTAGTAGTCTTATTAGTTATTGGTCAATCCCCCCCCAAAAAAAAAATACCAAAAATTACATAATACGTAATCGTAATATATAATAAATACATATGAAATATATATATATAGCATATTTTTGTTGCTAGGATTTAAGACATATAAATTATATATAAAATGTCAAAAATTCATTGATCATTACATAGAATTCAATTAAGATAATGTATGAAAGTAGAATTCCTTGTATTCTCATTTGAGAATGGTTAGGAAAAATTTTAGACTTGATTTTGGAGAGTTAAAAAAAAAAGAAGGATTTTTGGACTTGTATTTTTGATTTTTCCCTTATCTTATAAAAATAATTCAATCAAAATAAAATTATCTAATACACAAGAACGAAATGTTTGTTATGCTTAATATCTTTAGCTTAATCTGTATCTGTCTTAATTCTGTCCTTTATTCGAACAGTTTTTTCTTTGCCAAATTGCCCGAAGCTTATGCAGTTTTCAATCCAATCGTAGATGTTATGCCTGTTATACCTCTTTTCTTTTTTCTATTAGCCTTTGTTTGGCAAGCTGCTGTAAGTTTTCGATGAAATTTTGAATACTTTGCCAAATAGACTCATTTTGCCAAATCGATTCATGATTTATTCGATAATAAAATTCGAAAAATGAATAAGATCGACTAAGTATTACATTATTTATTATTATAAACCCTCGATTCCAAAATTTCAATTATTGTATTTATTGTATATATTAATATTAAATAGTATATATTAAGATTAAATAACCGCAAAGATGAATTTGGACCAGCTTATTTACTCGTTCTAACCTTTCAGTGAGCAAAGAGTTTACTAGGTCTAGGTCCCGTACAATACCTAATTGCCGATATGACAAGAAGTTTTTTGTAAGTTTTAAGTAAGGAAGAAAAATCTTATTACATACAATACAAAGAAATTCGTAAAAATAAATGACTTTCTTTTCAAAAATTAAATTTTTTTGTGGGGGGTCGTGTAATGTAAAATTAAACAAACAAATTAAACAAAATAGTACATGTGTTGAAAAGAAAAAATAGGTAATCTATTCCCTTTTTCGAAAATAATCTTATTTTGGAGGTTGTGTAATGCTTACTCTTAAACTCTTTGTTTACACAGTAGTGATATTCTTTGTTTCTCTCTTCATCTTCGGATTCTTATCTAATGATCCAGGACGTAATCCTAGACGTGAGGAATAATTTTTTTTTCTAAACTTTTCTTATTATTTTATCTATTCTATAAATTTACCTATGATAAAATCAAGGAATTTCAATTCCTTTCCTTTTTAAAGTTCGAAATCGAAAGTATCAAGCGGGTCGAGTAATCAGAGCGAGCGGAGAAAGAGGGATTCGAACCCTCGGTACGAATAATTCGTACAACGGATTAGCAATCCGACGCTTTAGTCCACTCAGCCATCTCTCCAAATGGAAAAGAAAATCGAAATAATTTAAAGAAATTACGGAGAATTCAATATTTTATTTGAATATTTCATATATTATGAATTAATAATTATTACATATTACATAATATACATATATGCATATGTATTAATATTAAATATAATTTATTACTATGTATATAGTAATAAATTATAAGTAATAAATTATATATTAATAATTAATTTATTTAATTAATTTAGTATATAATTTTAGTATATAATTAATAAATTAATCAAAACAAAAACGAAAAATAAGTTAAAATGAAAATAATATATTAACATAATTATTTTTCTAGTATTCAATATTGCTATATTACATAATATATATTACATGTTAATATAGTATATTAATTATAGTAGTAATATACTAAACATAGTAATAATATTTTTAAATTAAATTAAATGCAATTATGAAATTGAATATTAGGAATTTCTAGGAATTTCCTATTTTTCATTAATATAAAATAAGTAAGTTCAGAGTAAATAAAGAACGAATTTGATCAGGAATTACATTTAGATAATGATTCGAAACAAGTATCTACAATACAATAGAAAGAATACCTTACTTCTTTGATTTTGTACGAAAGATTTATTCCCCCGGCCTGGGCCTGGTCTTAGTTAAGTACTGGCCAGGCCAGTACCTCTTTTTGTCTAGCTTCAATGACCCCTTCAATCCGAAAATACTAGCAATCCAACAAAACAAAGATCAAAGATATATATAGTCTTATTGAAATTTATGTATGTTATTTACAAAATTAGAAAATATGAAATGTGCCCTTTACCCTTTTAAGTCCCTGGCTAGCAGGACTAAATATGCGTCAACACCATAATTTGGATCCTATCTTGATTGTGTCTCACTCCTTTGTTCGACAAATAGTCCATTTATATACAATAATGTATATGTAGCGGGTATAGTTTAGTGGTAAAAGTGTGATTCGTTCTATTAAAAACTTAAATAGTTAAGGGAAAGGGTATCTCATTTTCATACTCCGATCAAAAACTTTATTTCTTAAAAAGGTTTAATCCTTTACCTCTCAATAGCATATTTGAGGAAGAACATACATTCTCACGATTTGTATCCAAAGTCCTATTAGAAATCCATTTTTTTTTTAATAAAAAAAATGGATTATGTATATGGAGTCGTGAAA